CATTTAAGATCTCTTTTGTGTCATTGACATAAGAGATCTCGTTTCTAGTCTATCTCTTTCTATTTCTATCTAGAATAAAATAAGTGAAACAATTATCTTATAATAATTATCATATAAGATAAGAAGGTAAAAACTTATCATATATAATAGAATCATATAGAATATAATAATATTAATATAAGAATAATATAAATAATAGAATTTTATAAGGTCAAATAATAAGGTCAAAGATTATCTTATAATAAGAAGGTAAAAACTTATTCTATTTATAGAATAATCATAATTCAGAAATTGCAAAATCACAAAGGGGGTTTGTCATGATTTTTTTTCTACTAGGTAACTTATGCATGAAGATAGTCAATTCGGTCGTTGTGGTCGGGCTCTATTATGGATTTCTGACCACATTCTCCATAGGGCCCTCCTATCTCGTCCTTCTCCGAACTCTGGTTATGGAAGAAGGAGAAGAAGGAACCGAGAAGAAGGTAGCAGCAACAACCGGTTTTATTATGGGACAGCTCATGATGTTCATATCGATCTATTATACGCCTCTGCATCTAGCATTGGGTAGACCTCATACAATAACTTTCCTAGCTCTACCCTATCTTTTGTTTAATTTCTTCTGGAGCAATCATTTTTCTTATGGATCTACTACCAGAAATTCAATGCGTAATCTCAGCATTCAATGTGTATTCCTGAATAATCTAATTTTTCAATTATTCAACCATTTCGTTTTACCAAGTTCAATGTTAGCCAGATTAGTCAACATTTATATGTTTCGATGCAACAACAAGATGTTATTTGTAACAAGTAGTTTTGTTGGTTGGTTAATTGGTCACATTTTATTTATGAAATGTGTTGGCTTGGTATTAGTCTGGATACGGCAAAATTTTGCGATTAGATCGATTATTCGATCTAATACGTACCTTCTTAATGTACTTATTCGAGCTATTAATGTACCTATTCGATCTAATAAGTACCTTAATGGAATTATTCGATCTAATAAGTACCTTAATGGAATTATTCGATCTAAGGGGTATAAGAAGTACAAGTCCTCTGTGTCAGAATTGAAGTACCTTGTGTCAAAATTGAAGTACCTTGTGTCAGAATTGAAGTACTTTGTGTTAGACTTGATAGATTCTATGGATCGAATCTTTAGTATTCTCTTATTTATTAGCTGTGTCTACTCTTTAGGCAGAATGCCGTCCCCCGTTTTTAGTAGGAAACTGAAAGAAACCTCAAAAACGACAGAAAGGGGGGAAAGTGAGAAAGAACGAGATGTAGAAATAGAAACAACTTTCGAAACGAAGGGGACTAAACAGGAACAAGAGGGATTCACCGAAGAAGATCCTTCTCCTTCCCTTTTTTCGGAAGAAAGGGAGGATCCGGACAAAATCGATGAAACGGAAAGGATCCGAGTGAATGGAAAGGACAAAACAAAGGATGAATTCCACTTTCACTTAAAAGAAGAAGATAAAGACCTCTTCTGGTTTGAAAAACCCCCTGTGAGTCTTCTTTTCGACTATAAACGCTGGAATCGTCCATTGCGATATATAAAAAATTATCGATTCGAACATGCTGTAAGAAATGAAATGTCACAATATTTTTTTTATACATGTCAAAGTGATGGAAAACAAAGAATTTCTTTTACATATCCATCCAGTTTATCCGCTTTTTTTGAAATGCTACGACAAAAAATGTATTTTTATTTTTTTACAACAAAAAAATTCGTCTGTGATGAACTGGATAAATTCTTCTATGATGAACTGCATAATTATTATTGTTGGATTTATACCAATGAAAAAAAATGGAGGAGCCTAAGGAACGAGTTTAGAGATAGAATTGAAGCCCTAGACAGAGAATCTCCTTATCTGGATGTACTCGAAAAAAAGACTCGAGTATGCAATAATAATAAAACTAAAGAAGAATACTTGCCTAAAATATATGATCCTCTCTTAAACGGATCCTATCGTGGAATAATTAAAAATTTTTTTTTACCTTCAATCCTAAATGAACCTTCAGTCAAAAATTCGATAGAGACAAATTTTATAAATAAACTCAATAAAGTTCATAGTATCCTTCTTTTTAAGGGTAAGGAACTTAATGTTCATAATTTTGAAGAGTTGTACCAGAAATTGGAAGGGAAAATAGCTACATTGGAAGAGAAATTGGACCAGAAATTGGAAGAGAAATTGGGACAAAAAATATATACATTGGATAAAAAATCATTAGCAAGAGAATTGAGTCTTTTAATCGATGAATTTGCTGAAGAATCAACATCAAATTTGAAAGGAATTTCTTTATTTCCGGAACAAAGACGAATTGATTCAGAAGATCCAGAAAAAGTTTTGAAATTTTTAATCGAAAGAGTCATAATTGATCCCATCATTCAAACAATATGCGATACAGCCATAATTCCTCCCATGGAAAAAACAACTCGAAAAAAATCGATTGGAATAAATAAAAAAGTCCCCCAATGGTCATACAAATTATTCAGAGAGGTAGAACAACTCGGAAAAACTGCAACAACGGAAGAGGGGGAAGAGTGGGTAGTAGATCATCAAATTCGCTCGAGGAAGGCGAAACGTATAGTTCTTTTTACGCAGGGTCCGGAGGAGGCAGAGAATGCCGACAAAACTAGGACGAAGCCTGATGAAATAGAAGAAGTGTATATGATAGATTATCCCTATGCAGCGGATTTTCGTCGAGACATAATCACAGGTTCTATGCGTGTTCAAAGACGTAAAACCCTTACGGGGAAAATGTTTCCCTTATATCCGTATTCCCCACTTTTTTTCGACAGAGTAGGATTTTCTTGGGATGTTCTTTTCGAACCATTCATATTATCAGTAATTGAGATTTCCGACCTAATACAAGACATTTTTAGAAAGGGTATAAAAGGAAGCGTAGCAAAAAGAATAAAGAAGTTGAAAAAACAAAAAAAAATGTACATGGAGGAAAACAAAAGCTACGAAGAAATTCAAAAAGAAGTAAATGAAATGGAAAAGGGGCGGGACGGGCAGACGGAAATGGAACGAATAGAAAGGACGCGAGACAGAATATCAGACCTCTATGATATCCTTATTTATGCTCATGGAATAAGAGCTTTAATTTTACTAATTCAGTCGAGGCTTAGACAATCTATTGTATTACCTTCGTTGATACTAGCTAAAAATATTGTCCGTTTCTTATTACGCCAAGAGTCCGAGTGGGAGCAGGATATAAGGGAGATAAATAGAGAAGTGTATGTTATATGCACCTATAATGGTATGCCAGTACTAGAACCAAGAAGAAACGGAATTTTTCCTCCAAAATGGGCCACAGAGGGTATACAAATAATGATACGATTTCCTTTCCGCCTGAAACCTTGGCACCGATCTAAGATACGACCTTCTCGTAGGGATCCAAATACAAAGCAGGAAAGTCCTGCTGCTTTTTTAACGATTTGGGGACTGGAAACTGACCGTCCTTTTGGTTCTCCTCTCGTAGGACTTGGTATTTTGTTTTGTTATTATTTTGGACCCCTTTTGAAAAAACTCCAAAAAGCAATTAGAAAGTGGAGTTTTCGAGGTCTAAAAAGTTTCAAAGAAAGAACAAAATTCTTGTTTCTAAAGGTCCAAAAAGAACCAAAAAAATTGAGAGAGGATTCGAGTGAAATAAAAAAAGATTCTATAATCAATCATCAGATGATTCATGAATCATCCATTCAAACCCGATCTATGGATTGGACAAATTATTCACTGACAGAAAAAAAAATGAAAGATCTGACTGATAGAACAAGCACAATCAGAAATAAAATAGAAAGAATTACAAAAGACAAGAAAAATGGATTTCGAACTCTAAAGAGAAATATTAGTCCTAACAAAACAAGTTATGGTGCTCAAAAATTAGCATCACTAAAAAATATTTTTCAGATATTAAAAAGAAGAAATGCTCGATTAATCCGTAAATCACATTATTTTTTAAAATGGATCGTGGAAAGGATATACACGGATATCCTTCTAGAGAGCTTTCCATATATCATTAATCGTCTTACTAATAGTCTTTATAGGCCCATGATCATTATAAAACTTTTTCGTAAATTCAAAAAAAAAAAAATTTTTGATACAAAAGAGAAAAAGATAATTGAGCGTATTTCAACTATACAAAAAAAACTTTCACCTTCTCGTATTCGTCATAAGATTCAGACGAAGTCGGGGGTTTCTTTTAAATTATCCCTCGTGTCACAGGCCTATGTATTTTACAAATTATCACAAACCCAGGTTATTAACTTGTATAAGTTAAGATCTGTCCTTCAATATGACGGAGCATCTTTATTTCTGAAGAATGAAATAAAAGATTATTTTCGAAGACAAGGAATAATTTCTTCCGAATTAAAGCATAAGAACCTTCAGAATTCTGGAATGAATCAATGGAAAAATTGGTTAAAGAGTCATTATCCATACGATTTATCTGAGCTAAAATGGTCTAAATTAGTACCGCAAAAATGGCGAAATATAGTCAATCAACATTGGAGGGTTGAAAATCAAAATTTAATCAAACGGGATTCAGATTCATCTGAAAGAGAGGAAAAGGTTTCGTTATTTCTAAATAAAAACGATCATTTTCGAAAAATGTATAGATATGATCTTTTAGCATATCAATCGATTTATTATGAAGATAAGACGGACTCATATAATTACAACATACATAAATCGAAATTAGTTGATATGGGGGCGAGTATCCCTATTACTAATTTTATAAGAAAAGATTATTTTATGTATATAAAAAATCCAGATAGAAAATATTTTGATACGAAAGGTCTTTTTTATCTCAAAATTAATAAATATAAAGAAATCAACCCATCCAATCAAAAGGGTTTCTTTTCTTTTTTTGATTGGATGGGAATGAATGAAGAAAGACTCAATCGTCCTGTATCGAAGCCGATACCTTGGTTATTCCCACAATTTGAGTTATTTTTTCATGTCTATAAAATGAAACCGGGGTTTATACCAATTCATTCACTTATTTTTCATTTTAATGAAGATGTTAGTCAAAAGAAAAATCTCACTAAAAAAAAGGGGGGGGATCTTATACGATCAAATGAAAAAGAAAAAAAATCTTTTGAATTAGAGAATCAAGAAGAAAAAAAAACCATAGGTCAAAGAGATCTCACATCAGATGCCCAAAACCGAGGGAACCCTGAATCTGTTCTCTCAAACCAACAAAAATATATGGACGAACTTTATACGAAATCAGATATGAAAATGGGTAGAACGAAAAAGAAATCCAAAAGCATTTGGACTTGGGAAATAGACTTAAATGCGTTCATGAAAGGATCTTTTGCTTTGCAATTGAAATGGCTGCTGAGTCCTTTGACTTTGGAATTATTCGATTATGCGATGTCCGTACTTGAATGGGAAAAGGAAAGCAGAATGACAACAAAGTTTGGTTTCGGCTTTATTAAGAAGGAGGAGTTAACTCTGGATCCAATGCTAATCCGGGATTTGAATCTTTCAAAAATCCTAAAAGAGGGAATATTTATTATCGAACCCGTTCGTATACCTGTAAAACATAATGTAGAATTTATTATGTATCAAACCATAAGGATTTCTTTGGTTCATGAGATTAAACAAAAAAATAATCAAAGAAGATACAGAGAAAATATGGATAAGAATAATTTTGAGGAATCGCTTGCAAGACATCATGATTTTCTTGTTCCTGAAAATATTTTATCGTCTAGACGGCGTAGAGAATTGAGAATTCTAAGTTGTTTCAATTCAAGGAATAGTAATTGTGTGGATAAAAATCCAGTATTTTGCAATGGGAACAAGGTAAAAACCTGTGTTCAATTTTTGGATGAAAGCAAAGATCTTGATAGAGATAAAATTAAATTAATTCAATTCTTTCTTTGGCCCAATTATCGATTAGAAGATTTAGCTTGTATGAATCGCTATTGGTTTGATACTAATAATGGTAGTCGTTTCAGTATGTTAAGGATACGTATGTATCCACGATTGAAAATTGATTGATGATACAATTGTCTTATATATCCCCTACCATCTTATATATCCCCTACCATATATATATCGGGTGGATAACTAGCTGCGCACATGCCTTGTCTTACATCTTTTTTTGATACATGAATACTAATTCAATGACGTATCAATTAGATCATAAAATGAATCAATAAGGAAATTCGGATTGATTATTGTGTATACCAGATAAAAATACCTCGCATTATTATTACTGATCAGTAAAATGAATATTCGTAAAATAAAAAAAGTAAATTAATAAAAAAATTGACCGAAGCGAAGATAGATATTTATATAGATTTCTATAGTTATGCCAAAAAATTCATTTATATCCGTTATTTCAACAGAAGAAAAGAAAGGGTCTGTTGAATTTCAAGTATTTTCTTTCACCAACAAGATACTAAGACTTAGTTCGCATTTGGAATTACACAAAAAAGACTATTCATCTCAGAGAGGCCTACGGAAGATTTTGGGAAAACGTCAACGCCTTTTGGTTTATTTTTCAAAAAAAAATAGAATACGTTATAAAGAATTAATTAGTCAATTGAATATTCGAGAGATAAAAAACGTTAATTTGAATAATTATTGTCTTTGATTTATTCGGTCTTCAATCAAATTTGATGAACGTCTTTTAGTTTTCAGCAATTACGAAATAAGGAAAAAACTTATGACTGGACCAGTTACAAGAAAAGATCTAATGGTAGTAAATATGGGGCCTCACCACCCATCAATGCATGGCGTCCTTCGACTCATTGTTACTTTAGATGGTGAAGATGTTATTGACTGTGAACCGGTATTGGGCTATTTGCACAGAGGGATGGAAAAAATTGCGGAAAATCGAACAATTATACAATACTTGCCTTATGTAACACGTTTGGATTATTTAGCTACTATGTTCACAGAAGCAATAACTATAAATGCACCAGAACAATTAGGAAATATTCAAGTACCTAAACGGGCTAGCTATATCCGAGTTATTATGTTGGAGTTAAGTCGTATAGCTTCTCATTTGTTATGGCTTGGACCTTTTATGGCGGATATTGGCGCACAAACCCCATTCTTCTACATTTTCAGAGAAAGAGAATTGATATATGATCTATTTGAAGCTGCCACTGGTATGAGAATGATGCATAATTTTTTTCGTATCGGAGGAGTCGCTGCCGATCTACCTTATGGCTGGATAGATAAATGTTTGGATTTCTGCGAGTATTTTTTAACAGCAATTGCTGAATACCAAAAGCTTATTACGCGAAATCCTATTTTTTTGGAACGCGTTGAAGGGGTGGGCCTTATTAGCGGAGAAGAGGCACTAAATTGGGGTTTATCAGGACCAATGTTACGGGCTTCCGGAATAGAATGGGATCTTCGTAAAGTGGATCCTTATGAATGTTATGAAGAATTTGATTGGGAAGTTCAATGGCAGACGGAGGGGGATTCGTTGGCTCGTTATTTAATCCGAATTGGGGAAATGGTAGAATCGGTAAAAATTATTCAACAAGCTCTAGAAGGAATTCCGGGGGGGCCCTATGAAAATTTGGAAAGCCGACGCTTTAATAGAGTAAGAGATCCTGAGTGGAATAATTTTGAATATCGATTCATTAGTAAAAAGCCATCCCCCACTGTCGAGTTATCGAGACAAGAGCTTTATGTAAGAATCGAGGCCCCAAAGGGCGAATTGGGAATTTATTTGATAGGAGATCAGAGTGTTTTTCCGTGGAGATGGAAAATTCGCCCGCCGGGTTTTATCAATTTGCAAATTCTTCCTCAGTTAGTTAAAAGAATGAAATTGGCTGATATTATGACAATACTAGGTAGCATAGATATCATTATGGGAGAAATTGATCGTTGAAATGATAATTGATACACCAGGAGTACAAGCTATCAATTCTTTTTCTATGTTGGAATCCTTAAAAGAAGTCTATGGGACTATATGGATGCTTATACCTATTTTGATTCTTATTTTGGGAATCATACTAGGTGTACTAGTAATTGTGTGGTTAGAAAGAGAAATATCCGCAGGGATACAACAACGCATTGGACCGGAATATGCGGGCCCCTTAGGAATCCTTCAAGCTCTAGCCGACGGAACAAAACTACTTTTCAAAGAAAACCTTCTTCCATCAAGAGGAGATAAGGGTTTATTTAGTATTGGACCCTCCATAGCAGTTATATCAATTCTACTAAGTTATTCAGTAATTCCTTTTAGTTATCGACTTATTCTAGTCGATCTCAGTAATGGTGTTTTTTTATGGATCGCCATTTCAAGTATTGCTCCCATTGGGCTTCTTATGTCAGGATATGGATCAAATAATAAATATTCCTTTTTAGGTGGCCTACGGGCTGCGGCCCAATCGATTAGTTATGAAATACCATTAACTCTATGTGTGTTATCAATATCTCTACGTGTGATTCGTTGAAGCATAAATTTTCCACAATTTATTTTCGTTGGAGAGCTTTCTAAGAATTAACTAAAATAGATAGATAACTTTCTTTTTTATTCAACCTTCGCGTTGATGAACTAAACCGGATAGTTAGATGAGTGAAAGAAAACAGCTTCTAAATTCGCAGTAAAAGGATTGAGTCTCATTTCCTAGGTACAAGAATTACGCCAAAGTTAATATAACTAAAAAGAAGCAGTAAAGAAAAACTATTTACCCCAAGACTGGTTGATTAGTTAGCATGGCTTGAAGCGGGTTAAACAGATCCATTTTTTGGAACTCGTGCTATCATTTGTATGTATTACTATACATGACACGAATTGTCGACTAGATTGAGCAAAACTGAGTGGATGGTTAGGAAGACCAAGGTACACAAAGGGTTAGTAATAGAGATTTTCTAAGTTATTGGAAAAAATTCCACATAAACGAAATACTAATTGGGGCTTTAAATTTGTAGAAATGATCAAGTAGTACTCCCCAGAATACGATCCAGAGTATGCTACTATCCACCGATAAAGTGAATGACTATCAGGAACGAAGTAATCCTTTACTTCTTTTTTTACTAAAACAAAAAAGAAAGAAAAAATAGAAAGAATAGAATTGCAAAATTTTTTATTCTTCTTGCTATCCTATAGCCGTATTAAGAAAGCTACACTTCATGTTAGTTAATTTTTTTTCGTAATAAAAAAGGATAACGTGAGATATCTCTTAATAGTTCAAAAAAGACTCTTTATTTTTTTTTATTTAAGTCTTAAGAAAATAAAGTAAAGGATGAGATCAATTCAGAAGCCCTTTAGTATAGCAGACAGAATTCCGTTGGTCTAATTCGGGACCTTTTGATTACTTTTGACTCTATCTATCCTACAAAAATATCAACATTAAAGAATATCGAAGCAGTCCTTAGATTTATGTGGGACCCTCGAGGAGCCGTATGAGGCGAAAATCTCATGTACGGTTCTGTAATAGCGATGATAACAGTGATCTTATCACCGACTAGAATTATCTAACAGTTTAAGTACAGTTGATATAGTTGAGGCTCAATCCAAATATGGTTTTTGGGGGTGGAATTTGTGGCGTCAACCTATAGGATTTCTCGTTTTTATAATTTCTTCTCTAGCTGAATGTGAAAGATTACCTTTTGATTTACCAGAAGCAGAGGAAGAATTAGTAGCAGGTTATCAAACAGAATATTCGGGTATTAAATTTGGTTTATTTTACGTTGCTTCCTATCTAAATCTACTAGTTTCTTCATTATTTGTAACAGTTCTTTACTTGGGAGGCTGGAATTTATCTATTCCGTACATACCCGTTCCTGACCTTTTTGAAATAAATGCAAGGGATGGAGTCTTTGGAACAACAATTGGTATTTTCATTACACTAGCGAAAACCTTTTTATTCTTGTTCATTTCTATCACAACAAGATGGACGTTACCTAGACTGAGAATGGACCAACTATTAAATCTTGGATGGAAATTTCTTTTACCTATTTCGTTAGGTAATTTATTATTAACAACTTCTTCCCAACTCTTTTCACTATAATATAAGCAAAATATAATATTTTTTTATTCACTAGTAATTAGATTGATAACTTGTTCCAAACAAGAGAAAGAAACAGACAACTTTTTAGCGATATTTAGGATATGTTCCCTATGGTAACTGGGTTCCTTAATTATGGTCAACAAACAGTACGAGCGGCTAGGTACATTGGTCAAGGTTTTTTTATTACCTTATCGCATGCGAATCGTTTACCTGTAACTATTCAATACCCCTATGAAAAATTGCTCACCTCAGGGCGCTTTCGCGGTCGAATTCACTTTGAATTCGATAAATGCATTGCTTGTGAGGTATGTGTTCGTGTATGTCCTATAGATCTACCTGTTGTAGATTGGAAATTCGAAACAGATATTCGAAAGAAATGGTTACTTAATTACAGTATTGATTTCGGAATCTGTATTTTTTGTGGTAATTGTGTTGAGTATTGCCCAACAAATTGTTTATCAATGACTGAAGAATATGAGCTTTCTACGTATGATCGTCATGAATTAAATTACAATCAAATTTCTTTAGGTCGTTTACCAATATCAATAATTGACGATTACACAATTCGAACTGTATTGAATTGGCCTCAATTCAATAAAAAAGAAAGATATTGATTCACGAACCCTATATTTTTATTACTAAGGGTATTAACAGGTTTTTCTTTGGAAACGAAAAAAAAAACTATTGATCTGATTGGTTCATGAAAACTGAAGATTTCTTTGGAAATTTTTTTGAATATAATAGAATGATTTCAACTAGATTCGAACTAGCCTTTCAGATAAAGAATGTGATTATTCTACTAACTGTACCTACATAAATTCGCATCCATTAGAATTGCATTCAACTAGGAATGTGTCCTAAATAGATCAACTTAACTTATTTTCTCCTGGTCAGTTCAATAAGATCATGAAAGAGTCCGATTTTTTATATCTTTTTTCATCGAATGGATTTACCCGGACCAATACATGATTTTCTTTTAGTCTTTCTGGGATTAGGTCTTATATTAGGAGGCCTAGGGGTGATATTATTTACCAATCCCATTTTTTCTGCCTTTTCACTGGGATTGGTTCTTGTTTGTATATCTTTATTCTATATTCTAGCAAACTCTCAGTTTGTAGCTTCTGCACAACTCCTTATTTACGTAGGAGCTATAAATGTTTTAATCATATTTGCTGTAATGTTCATCAACGGGTTAGAATATGACAAAGATTTTCGGCTTTGGACTCTTGGGGACGGAATTACTTTGTTAGTTTGTACCAGTATTTTTGTTTTCTTAATTATTACTATTCTAAATACGTCATGGTATGGAATTATTTGGACTACAAAATTAAACCAGATTATAGAACAAGACTTGATAAATAATAGTCAACAAATTGGAATTCATTTATCAACAGAATTTTTTCTCCCATTTGAACTCATTTCGATAATTCTTTTAGTTGCTTTAATAGGTGCAATTGCCGTAGCCCGTCAATAAAAAAAATCTCTAAAAGCATCACTCCAAATCAAACTTTCTTCTGTTTTATCGTATACATTCAATTCTATTCTATTTGAATTGATGTATAATAAAAAATATAAATGTCAATCTATTACTAACATACTTCTTTGCTATGGATTTATTTGTTCGATTCGAGTGAATGAAATTCTTGTTCATATTGAAATGAAATAAATAAAGATTGATAAGGAGTTGCTCAATGATGCTCGAACATGTACTTGTTTTGAGTGCTTATTTATTTTCAATCGGTATCTATGGATTAATCACAAGCCGAAATTTAGTTAGAGCTCTTATGTGTCTTGAACTTATATTGAATGCGGTTAATCTTAATTTCGTAACATTTTCTGACTTTTTTGATAGTCGTCAACTAAAAGGAAACATTTTCTCCATTTTTGTGATAGCGATTGCAGCCGCTGAAGCAGCTATTGGACCAGCTATTGTTTCGGCAATTTATCGGAACAGAAAATCAACTCATATTAATCAATCGAATTTGTTGAATAAGTAGTATTACTATCATTTTTATAGAAAAATTCAAACGATATTACTAGGTATGAAGAATCTTCAAAAATGGAAGAAATCAAAGTATTTTGTACCTCTTTTCTAAACTGACCCAGAAATAAGTTGATTCAACAAATTCTGGTGAATCATCGATTCGTCTGGTCTTGGAATATGTAATTCATTTACATACAATATGAGTTATACTAGATCGAAAATTTATGATATTCAAAAAAGGTATATATCCAATGTCACACTCAGTAAAGATTTATGATACATGTATAGGATGTACTCAATGTGTCCGAGCCTGCCCCACGGATGTCTTAGAAATGATACCTTGGGACGGATGTAAAGCTCAACAAATAGCTTCCGCCCCAAGAACAGAGGATTGTGTTGGTTGTAAGAGATGTGAATCCGCCTGTCCAACCGATTTTTTGAGTGTTCGAGTTTATTTATGGCATGAAACAACTCGCAGTATGGGTCTAGCTTATTAATACGTTCCAGAAAACTCCACTTGAATCCAGTCGATTTTTTTTTTACCGATAAAAACCCGCGCTCGAAATGAAAATTAAATATATATATCGTATTTTGTTCTTATTCGAGTACGGGTTTTTTAGTCCAAGTGTATTTTGTCTTTACCACGAATTATTTTCCTTGGTTAACCTTAATTGTAGTTTTCCCTATATTTGCGGGTTCATTCATTTTCTTTCTCCCGCATAGGGGTAATAAGGTAATTAGATGGTATACTATGTGTATATGTATATTAGAATTCCTACTAACAACCTATGTGTTTTGTTATCATTTCCAGCCGGATGATCCATTAATACAACTGGCCGAAGATTATAACTGGATTAACTTTTTTGATTTTCACTGGAGATTGGGAATAGACGGGCTTTCTATCGGGCCCGTTTTACTGACAGGATTCATCACGACTTTAGCTACTTTAGCGGCTTGGCCTGTTACTCGGGATTCACGATTATTCCATTTCTTGATGTTAGCAATGTATAGCGGTCAAATAGGGTTATTTTCTTCTCGAGACCTTTTACTTTTTTTTCTAATGTGGGAATTAGAATTAATTCCCGTTTATCTACTTTTATCCATGTGGGGAGGAAAGAAACGTCTCTACTCAGCTACAAAGTTTATTTTGTACACTGCGGGGGGTTCCATTTTTCTGTTAATGGGAGTTTTGGGTGTCGGGTTATATGGTTCTAATGAACCAACATTAAATTTGGAAACGTTAGCTAATCAGTCGTATCCTGTGGGATTAGAACTAATATTTTATATTGGATTTCTTATTGCTTTTGCTGTCAAATTGCCGATTATACCTCTACATACATGGTTACCAGATACCCATGGAGAAGCACATTACAGTACTTGTATGCTTTTAGCCGGAATCCTATTAAAAATGGGAGCATATGGATTGGTTCGGATCAATATGGAATTATTACCTCACGCTCATTCTATATTTTCTCCTTGGTTGATGATAATAGGCGCAATACAAATAATCTATGCAGCTTCAGCATCTTCGGGGCAACGTAATTTAAAAAAAAGAATAGCATATTCTTCTGTATCTCATATGGGTTTCATAATTATAGGAATTAGTTCTATAACTGAAACGGGATTCAACGGAGCCATTTTACAAATAGTCTCTCATGGATTTATTGGTGCTGCGCTTTTTTTCCTGGCAGGAACGAGTTATGATAGAATACGTCTTGTTTATCTCGACGAAATTGGCGGAATAGCCATTTCAATGCCAAAAATATTCACGCTCTTTAGTACTTTTTCTATGGCTTCCCTTGCGTTACCGGGCATGAGTGGTTTTTTTGCCGAATTAATAGTATTTTTTGGAATAATTACCAGTCAAAAACTTTTTTTAATGTCAAAAGTCCTAATTACGTTTGGCATGGCAATTGGAATGATATTAACTCCTATTTATTTATTATCTATGTTACGCCAAATTTTCTATGGATATAAGTTACTGAATAGTGCAAACTCTTCTTTTTTTGATTCTGGTCCGCGAGAGTTATTTGTTTCACTCGTTATCTTTCTACCAGTAATAGGTATTGGAATTTACCCCGATTTCTTTCTCTCACTATCAGTTGAGAAGGTAGAAACTATCCTATCTAATTTTTTTTATAGATAGTTTTCATTCCAATTGGATAGTTTGACGTTTGTGAGAACCATTTGAATCACTATACTACTTGATTGAAATGGTTCTCGATGAGGCTTGCTTTTTTTATATTTATATGTGATATACCCTGTCCTGTGGCTGTATTCGTTAGGTTAGGTCCTTTCTTCAATTCAATTTTTTAATGGAAATGAACCATAACTATGTAATCCTATTCCTAATAGATTTACCCCAAAATAGCATATCCAAATTATAAGAAATCCTATAGAAGCCACAATTGCCGAATTTTTACTTTTTAAATTTATATTTGTTTTAATATGTAAATTAATATGTAAATAAATCGCGAATATGGTCCAAGTAATAAATGCCCATGTTTCCTTTGGGTCCCAATTCCAATAAGATCCCCATGCTTCATTAGCCCACACTGCTCCTGAAAGAATACCTAGGGTTAAAAAGACAAATCCTAGACTAATAACGCGGGAACTCCAATGATCTAATTGTTCAATTAACTGAGACCTATAATAATTCCTAAGAGAAAAGAAATAAGGGGTTTGTACAATGTTGTTTTCTTTATTCATGTATTGAATTTTCCCGAAGAACAAAGACTCGTTTAATAAAAATTTTCTTTTAACAAAAAAAGGACTGCTATTGTTTTTAAATGTAATGACTAGAAGGGCTACTGATAATAATGATCCACATAACAGGGCCGCATAGGCCAATATCATCATACTTACATGCATCATTAACCACTGAGATTGGAGAGCGGGTACTAATATTGTGGATTGTTTCATTTGAGCTAAAAAGCCCGAAGTAGCAAAGCCCTGGGTAAAAATAGCACCGGGCGCGGTTATTGCACTTAATTTTTTTTTATGTTTTTTTAAATAAGGAATCATATGAATAATATAAAAATTCCAGGAAAGGAAGATTAATGATTCATATAAATTACTTAATGGGAAATGCCCCGAATAAATCCAACGAATACTTAATAATGCCGTTATACAGGAAAAAGTAAGTACCATACCCTTTTCTAACGACTCATCTAGTTCTACTATTTCGTTAATTACTAAAGTCATTAAATGAACTGTAATTACAATGGAAACGATCGAAAAGGAAATATGATTGAAAAGATGCTCTAAAGTAAAAGATATCATAAGAATATAAAAAAGATAAGAAATGCCTCAATTATAAATTATGAAATCGAAATTGTGCTCGTTGCGATGATTATAATTCATTCTAGAACTATTCGATTCGTTTTTATAATTTCGAAAATGCTGTGCCGCTACTCGGACTCGAACCGAGATGCTCTAGCACTGCTTCCTAAGAGCAGCGTGTCTACCAATTTCACCATAGCGGCTTGTTTGAAATCATAATAATCTATTTAGCTTTAATCGTCGAGATTAAAAGAGTTAATTCAATGGCGATTTTTTTTTGAAATTGAACTCTTGTAACTCGATAAATCCGCCTTCAGGCCAGAGAGGGAACTCAAAGTTTTTTCTTATCTTAATAGAGTAATAATGAATTTTTTTCTTATTTTTTATCTTCTTAAAAATATAAAATATAAAATATATATATATATGAAATAACCAAATGGATTTATCTTATCAATGAAAACAAAAATAGTATTTTTGTTGATCATAATTTTCAACAAACCGATTCAATATTACAGTAATTTCATATCGTAAAAATTGGATAGAAAGATATAAATCGAAATTAAAAATTTTTAATTTCGATTAAAAAAAGGAGATAGATAACAATTCAGAGACATCTTTATTAAGGATCCCTTTTTGATTCAAAATTTTTTGTTTGCTCTTCCATAGATATAAAAACCCTTTTATTTTCTATTAGGTATTGGGATCCGGCGGTTGATGGGGAAAGTCAGAATCCCCATCCCATAAAAAAAAAATAGACTAAAAAAAAGAAGGGTAGTGAAGTCTTCTAGTTTTCAGTACTATTTTTGAGCATACAGACAGACGCATTTTAATTCTACATATCATAAGAGAGAAGCAAGTTCTATTTCATATTGAGCAAAAATAGTAATGAATACAAAGCATTAATTCTATATTTATCTATGATTTACATTTACAATTTAAATGCGTTTTTTCTATTTTTCTGTTGTATGAATATAAATTCTAAAGGAAATTTTGTAGAAGTTTTTTTGAGTCAGATCTATTCCGATTGCTCTAAGATTTGATTACTTATTTTTCGTATAAAAAAACTTTTTGAATTACCGGTAGAAAGAGATTTCGCTAATGAAAAAGCTTTTAATGCTGCCGAATATCCTTTTCTTTTCCAAATATTTTTACGAATAAGCTTTTTGGAGATTGAAGTACGCTTTTTTGGAACTGCCATTTTAAAAGAAATATTCATTGTTATAGTTGGATGTGAAAGACATCTATTGTTCAAAGGAATCTTTCTTTCCTATTTTTTTTATTTAGTTATAGATTATGAGAGAAGAGAGACTCTCAGTTTTCTTATCTTTTTGTTATTGAAATTTCTATGTATTGAATACAGTGTACAGTGTATCGTAAAAAATAAAATCAAGAAGCAAACTTTAAACTTCTATATTTCTATTTATTTCGATTTTTTTTTATTTTTGTTATGTGACTTTTATTGTATTGAAAATTTTATTTACATGTCACGTAATAAACACGTCGAAGGGTAAAAATTAAAAATTTAGAAGAGTTAAGCTGCTCTTAACCTAATTAACTAATGGAAAAACTTGATTCTTTTAAAAAAATATATGGCATTTTTTTCGTTTAACTTTTTTTAAGTTAAAATACAAAAAAATGAGACTAGTTATTTAGTTAAAGTAGACATTATTTTATATGTTTTTAACATTTATTCTTTTTATGTTATGTAAAATCGAAAGTAAAGTCTTGGCTATCGTTAAAAAAGCGAAATCTGCTTTATTGGAATAGAAGATAATCAAGAAAATAGTTTTACAGAGAACTAATAAATTAAATATAATAATTCTAAATAAACAAAAAGAAATAAATTTGAATAGTTTCTAATTTTTATTTAAATTATATTATGCATTTTCGTAGATCTTGTGATTCATATCAGTATCATACTTAAGTACTTTTTGTTTGGTTTAATTTTTTATCATTTTTATATCTATCGATTTATCAAAATAATAGTGGAAAGTATAAACTTTTGATATTCTCTACATTCATAGGTTTCAATAGTTTATTTAATAACTAAGGATTTAGAAGTATTGAGTTTCACTACTAACTATTTTTCATTTGACCAATTCGAATTTCTTGAGTTCAATAGTAAGAAAATGCTTAGTCTAAGAGTTTCGATTTCGAATAGAAAGAAAATTCTGTTATTGTATTGCATATCTTAATTCGTTTTATTGACCTTTTAAAAAATTTTTTAAAAGAGGTAATAGCCGGTGAATCGAAAATCAACTTTTATTTTTTATGGAACATATTTACCAATATGCATGGATCATACCTTTTATTCCACTTACAGTTCCTTTGTTAATCGGAGCGGGACTTCTTCTTTTTCCGACAACAACAACAAATCTTCGTCGTATATGGGCTTTTCCTAGTATTTCGTTATTGAGTCTAGTTATGCTTTTTTCAATGAACTTGTCTATTCAACAAATAAATAGCAATTCTATCTACCAATCCGTATGGTCTTGGACCATCAATAATGATTTTTCTTTAGAGTTCGGTTACTTGGTTGATCCGCTTACTTCTATTATGTCAATGTTAATCACTACTGTTGGTATTCTAGTTATTATTTATAGTGACAGTTATATGTCTCATGATCAAGGATATTTAAGATTCTTTGCTTATCTGAGTTTTTTCAATACTTCTATGCTTGGCTTAGTTACAAGTTCGAATTTACTACAAATTTATATTTTTTGGGAATTAGTTGGAATGTGCTCGTATCTATTAATAGGTTTTTGGTTTACACGACCTATTGCAGCAAATGCTTGTCAAAAAGCGTTTGTGACGAATCGTGTAGGGGATTTTGGTTTATTATTAGGAATTTTAGGTCTTTATTGGCTAACGGGCAGTTTCGAATTTCGAGATTTGTTCGAAATATTCAATACCTCCATTTCGAATAATGAAATACATTTGTTAATTGGAACTGTATGCACTTTCTTATTATTTGCTGGTGCAGTTGCCAAATCCGCGCAATTCCCCCTTCATGTATGGTTACCTGATGCTATGGAGGGGCCTACTCCTATTTCGGCTCTTATACATGCTGCTACCATGGTAGCAGCGGGTATTTTTCTTGTCGCTAGACTTTTTCCTCTTTTGATAGTCGTCCCCTCCATACTCAATCTAATCGCTTTAATAGGTATAATAACAGTACTTTTAGGGGCTACTTTAGCTCTTGCTCAAAAAGACATTAAGAGAAGTTTAGCTTATTCTACAATGTCTCAATTGGGGTATATGATGTTAGCTCTAGGTATGGGGTCTTATCAAGCTGCTTTATTTCATTTGATTACTCATGCTTACTCAAAAGCATTATTGTTTTTAGGATCTGGATCTATTATTCATTCTATGGAAGCTATTGTTGGGTATTCTCCAGAGAAAAGCCAGAATATGGTTTTTATGGGGGGGTTAAAAAAGCACGCGCCAATTACAAAAACTGCTTTTTTTTTAGGTACACTTTCTCTTTCTGGTATTCCGCCTCTTGCTTGTTTTTGGTCCAAAGACGAAATTCTTAATGATAGTTGGTTGTATTCACCAATTTTCGCAAGCATATCCTGGGCTACAGCAGCATTAACTGCATTTTATATGTTTCGCATCTATTTACTTACGTTTGAGGGTCATTTAAATGTTCAGTTTCAAAATTACAATGGAAAAAAAAGTAGTTCCTTCTATTCAATATCCTTATGGGGCCAAGAGGGACTAAAACCTATTAACAAAAATTTTCGTTTATTAACTTTCTTGCCAAAAAAAAATAACGAAAGTGTTTCTAAGAATCCACACGGAAATATAAAAAAAACGATGCGATCCTGTCTTTTTTTTTATAATTGTGACAATAAAAAATTTTCGCCATATCCTCACGAATCAGACAATACTATGTTATTCCCGCTGCTTGTATTGATTTTATTTACTTTATTCATTGGAGTCATAGGAATTCCTTTCAACCAAGAAGGCATAGATTTGGATATATTGTCCAAATGGTTAACCCCATCTATAAACCTTTTGCATCCAAAATTTAATAATACAAAGAATTTTGATTGGGCGGAATTTGTAACAAATGCAACCTTTTCGGTTAGTATAGCTTATTCGGGAATAGTTATAGCGTCTTTTTTATATAAACCCGTTTATTCATCCTTACAAAATTTTGCCTTAATTAATTATTTTGCCAAAAGGCACCCAAATAGGGGTTTTTCAGACAAAATAAAAAATTTAATATATGATTGGGCCCATCATCGTGGTTACATAGATGTTTTTTATACAACATATGTAATTCGGAGTGTAAGAGGATTGTCCGAACTAGTTCATTTTTTTGACAGACGAGTAATTGATGGAATTCCAAATGGGTTGGGTGTTACAAGTTTTCTTGTAGGAGAAGGTTTCAAGTATGTAGGTGGGGCGCGCATTTCTTCTTATCTTTTTTTGTATGTATTTTATGCGTCAATTTTTTTATTAATTTACTTTTTTTATTTTACGAATATTCATTTTACTGATCAGTAATAATAATGCGAGGTATTTTTATCTGGTATACACAATAATCAATCCGAATTTCCTTATTGATTCATTTTATGATCTAATTGATACGTCATTGAATTAGTATTCATGTATCAAAAAAAGATGTAAGACAAGGCATGTGCGCAGCTAGTTATCCACCCGATATATATATGGTAGGGGATATATAAGATGGTAGGGGATATATAAGACAATTGTATCATCAATCAATTTTCAATCGTGGATACATACGTATCCTTAACATACTGAAACGACTACCATTATTAGTATCAAACCAATAGCGATTCATACAAGCTAAATCTTCTAATCGATAATTGGGCCAAAGAAAGAATTGAATTAATTTAATTTTATCTCTATCAAGATCTTTGCTTTCATCCAAAAATTGAACACAGGTTTTTACCTTGTTCCCATTGCAAAATACTGGATTTTTATCCACACAATTACTATTCCTTGAATTGAAACAACTTAGAATTCTCAATTCTCTACGCCGTCTAGACGATAAAATATTTTCAGGAACAAGAAAATCATGATGTCTTGCAAGCGATTCCTCAAAATTATTCTTATCCATATTTTCTCTGTATCTTCTTTGATTATTTTTTTGTTTAATCTCATGAACCAAAGAAATCCTTATGGTTTGATACATAATAAATTCTACATTATGTTTTACAGGTATACGAACGGGTTCGATAATAAATATTCCCTCTTTTAGGATTTTTGAAAGATTCAAATCCCGGATTAGCATTGGATCCAGAGTTAACTCCTCCTTCTTAATAAAGCCGAAACCAAACTTTGTTGTCATTCTGCTTTCCTTTTCCCATTCAAGTACGGACATCGCATAATCGAATAATTCCAAAGTCAAAGGACTCAGCAGCCATTTCAATTGCAAAGCAAAAGATCCTTTCATGAACGCATTTAAGTCTATTTCCCAAGTCCAAATGCTTTTGGATTTCTTTTTCGTTCTACCCATTTTCATATCTGATTTCGTATAAAGTTCGTCCATATATTTTTGTTGGTTTGAGAGAACAGATTCAGGGTTCCCTCGGTTTTGGGCATCTGATGTGAGATCTCTTTGACCTATGGTTTTTTTTTCTTCTTGATTCTCTAATTCAAAAGATTTTTTTTCTTTTTCATTTGATCGTATAAGATCCCCCCCCTTTTTTTTAGTGAGATTTTTCTTTTGACTAACATCTTCATTAAAATGAAAAATAAGTGAATGAATTGGTATAAACCCCGGTTTCATTTTATAGACATGAAAAAATAACTCAAATTGTGGGAATAACCAAGGTATCGGCTTCGATACAGGACGATTGAGTCTTTCTTCATTCATTCCCATCCAATCAAAAAAAGAAAAGAAACCCTTTTGATTGGATGGGTTGATTTCTTTATATTTATTAATTTTGAGATAAAAAAGACCTTTCGTATCAAAATATTTTCTATCTGGATTTTTTATATACATAAAATAATCTTTTCTTATAAAATTAGTAATAGGGATACTCGCCCCCATATCAACTAATTTCGATTTATGTATGTTGTAATTATATGAGTCCGTCTTATCTTCATAATAAATCGATTGATATGCTAAAAGATCATATCTATACATTTTTCGAAAATGATCGTTTTTATTTAGAAATAACGAAACCTTTTCCTCTCTTTCAGATGAATCTGAATCCCGTTTGATTAAATTTTGATTTTCAACCCTCCAATGTTGATTGACTATATTTCGCCATTTTTGCGGTACTAATTTAGACCATTTTAGCTCAGATAAATCGTATGGATAATGACTCTTTAACCAATTTTTCCATTGATTCATTCCAGAATTCTGAAGGTTCTTATGCTTTAATTCGGAAGAAATTATTCCTTGTCTTCGAAAATAATCTTTTATTTCATTCTTCAGAAATAAAGATGCTCCGTCATATTGAAGGACAGATCTTAACTTATACAAGTTAATAACCTGGGTTTGTGATAATTTGTAAAATACATAGGCCTGTGACACGAGGGATAATTTAAAAGAAACCCCCGACTTCGTCTGAATCTTATGACGAATACGAGAAGGTGAAAGTTTTTTTTGTATAGTTGAAATACGCTCAATTATCTTTTTCTCTTTTGTATCAAAAATTTTTTTTTTTTTGAATTTACGAAAAAGTTTTATAATGATCATGGGCCTATAAAGACTATTAGTAAGACGATTAATGATATATGGAAAGCTCTCTAGAAGGATATCCGTGTATATCCTTTCCACGATCCATTTTAAAAAATAATGTGATTTACGGATTAATCGAGCATTTCTTCTTTTTAATATCTGAAAAATATTTTTTAGTGATGCTAATTTTTGAGCACCATAACTTGTTTTGTTAGGACTAATATTTCTCTTTAGAGTTCGAAATCCATTTTTCTTGTCTTTTGTAATTCTTTCTATTTTATTTCTGATTGTGCTTGTTCTATCAGTCAGATCTTTCATTTTTTTTTCTGTCAGTGAATAATTTGTCCAATCCATAGATCGGGTTTGAATGGATGATTCATGAATCATCTGATGATTGATTATAGAATCTTTTTTTATTTCACTCGAATCCTCTCTCAATTTTTTTGGTTCTTTTTGGACCTTTAGAAACAAGAATTTTGTTCTTTCTTTGAAACTTTTTAGACCTCGAAAACTCCACTTTCTAATTGCTTTTTGGAGTTTTTTCAAAAGGGGTCCAAAATAATAACAAAACAAAATACCAAGTCCTACGAGAGGAGAACCAAAAGGACGGTCAGTTTCCAGTCCCCAAATCGTTAAAAAAGCAGCAGGACTTTCCTGCTTTGTATTTGGATCCCTACGAGAAGGTCGTATCTTAGATCGGTGCCAAGGTTTCAGGCGGAAAGGAAATCGTATCATTATTTGTATACCCTCTGTGGCCCATTTTGGAGGAAAAATTCCGTTTCTTCTTGGTTCTAGTACTGGCATACCATTATAGGTGCATATAACATACACTTCTCTATTTATCTCCCTTATATCCTGCTCCCACTCGGACTCTTGGCGTAATAAGAAACGGACAATATTTTTAGCTAGTATCAACGAAGGTAATACAATAGATTGTCTAAGCCTCGACTGAATTAGTAAAATTAAAGCTCTTATTCCATGAGCATAAATAAGGATATCATAGAGGTCTGATATTCTGTCTCGCGTCCTTTCTATTCGTTCCATTTCCGTCTGCCCGTCCCGCCCCTTTTCCATTTCATTTACTTCTTTTTGAATTTCTTCGTAGCTTTTGTTTTCCTCCATGTACATTTTTTTTTGTTTTTTCAACTTCTTTATTCTTTTTGCTACGCTTCCTTTTATACCCTTTCTAAAAATGTCTTGTATTAGGTCGGAAATCTCAATTACTGATAATATGAATGGTTCGAAAAGAACATCCCAAGAAAATCCTACTCTGTCGAAAAAAAGTGGGGAATACGGATATAAGGGAAACATTTTCCCCGTAAGGGTTTTACGTCTTTGAACACGCATAGAACCTGTGATTATGTCTCGACGAAAATCCGCTGCATAGGGATAATCTATCATATACACTTCTTCTATTTCATCAGGCTTCGTCCTAGTTTTGTCGGCATTCTCTGCCTCCTCCGGACCCTGCGTAAAAAGAACTATACGTTTCGCCTTCCTCGAGCGAATTTGATGATCTACTACCCACTCTTCCCCCTCTTCCGTTGTTGCAGTTTTTCCGAGTTGTTCTACCTCTCTGAATAATTTGTATGACCATTGGGGGACTTTTTTATTTATTCCAATCGATTTTTTTCGAGTTGTTTTTTCCATGGGAGGAATTATGGCTGTATCGCATATTGTTTGAATGATGGGATCAATTATGACTCTTTCGATTAAAAATTTCAAAACTTTTTCTGGATCTTCTGAATCAATTCGTCTTTGTTCCGGAAATAAAGAAATTCCTTTCAAATTTGATGTTGATTCTTCAGCAAATTCATCGATTAAAAGACTCAATTCTCTTGCTAATGATTTTTTATCCAATGTATATATTTTTTGTCCCAATTTCTCTTCCAATTTCTGGTCCAATTTCTCTTCCAATGTAGCTATTTTCCCTTCCAATTTCTGGTACAACTCTTCAAAATTATGAACATTAAGTTCCTTACCCTTAAAAAGAAGGATACTATGAACTTTATTGAGTTTATTTATAAAATTTGTCTCTATCGAATTTTTGACTGAAGGTTCATTTAGGATTGAAGGTAAAAAAAAATTTTTAATTATTCCACGATAGGATCCGTTTAAGAGAGGATCATATATTTTAGGCAAGTATTCTTCTTTAGTTTTATTATTATTGCATACTCGAGTCTTTTTTTCGAGTACATCCAGATAAGGAGATTCTCTGTCTAGGGCTTCAATTCTATCTCTAAACTCGTTCCTTAGGCTCCTCCATTTTTTTTCATTGGTATAAATCCAACAATAATAATTATGCAGTTCATCATAGAAGAATTTATCCAGTTCATCACAGACGAATTTTTTTGTTGTAAAAAAATAAAAATACATTTTTTGTCGTAGCATTTCAAAAAAAGCGGATAAACTGGATGGATATGTAAAAGAAATTCTTTGTTTTCCATCACTTTGACATGTATAAAAAAAATATTGTGACATTTCATTTCTTACAGCATGTTCGAATCGATAATTTTTTATATATCGCAATGGACGATTCCAGCGTTTATAGTCGAAAAGAAGACTCACAGGGGGTTTTTCAAACCAGAAGAGGTCTTTATCTTCTTCTTTTAAGTGAAAGTGGAATTCATCCTTTGTTTTGTCCTTTCCATTCACTCGGATCCTTTCCGTTTCATCGATTTTGTCCGGATCCTCCCTTTCTTCCGAAAAAAGGGAAGGAGAAGGATCTTCTTCGGTGAATCCCTCTTGTTCCTGTTTAGTCCCCTTCGTTTCGAAAGTTGTTTCTATTTCTACATCTCGTTCTTTCTCACTTTCCCCCCTTTCTGTCGTTTTTGAGGTTTCTTTCAGTTTCCTACTAAAAACGGGGGACGGCATTCTGCCTAAAGAGTAGACACAGCTAATAAATAAGAGAATACTAAAGATTCGATCCATAGAATCTATCAAGTCTAACACAAAGTACTTCAATTCTGACACAAGGTACTTCAATTTTGACACAAGGTACTTCAATTCTGACACAGAGGACTTGTACTTCTTATACCCCTTAGATCGAATAATTCCATTAAGGTACTTATTAGATCGA